ACCAGTTACACCAAAAGATGCAGTCAATACAGCCAAAATCACACCTGTAACCCAAGTCAATTCGCGAGGTTTTTTAAATCCACCTGTGAGATACACACGAAATACGTGTAGGATCATCATTAGCACCATCATACTTGCTGACCATCGATGAACTGATCGGATTAACCAACCAAAGTTGGCTTCAGTCATTATGTATTGAACAGAGGCAAAAGCCTCTGTAACGGTCGGACGATAGTAAAAAGTCATAGCAAAACCGGTAGCTACTTGTACTAAAAAACAAGTAAGTGTGATCCCTCCTAGACAATAAAATATGTTGACATGAGGAGGAACATATTTACTAGTTATATCATCTGCAATCGCCTGAATCTCGAGACGCTCCTCGAACCAATCATATACTTTATTGAGATAGGTAAACCAAAGAGACTCCCCCTCTGAGAACCGTATATGAGAATTTCATCTCGTACGGCTCAAGCAAAAACACCCAAATAGTGGTTGCAACGGATATGTAATAGAAAGTTTGAAACTTCTTAGCCACTTGATTCAATCGTCCCTGAAGATACGAAGCGAAGGAACCAAAATCCGGAATCTCTTCTTTGTGATGATAATGCCAAAATATCAAGTTGGCTCATTCGTCTTTATGTTGATCGTTACAGGCCTCTTGAATCTTCTCTTCCCCTATTTATTTTATTTTGGATTTGTTGTTTTTGTTTGTGCGTAATACGGATTTACTATATGTTTTGTTTACTATTGATAGGAATTCTCTTGTGGAGACCCTATGAATCGATTGAAACCTCAGATTCATACTAGAACCACGATGATTCAATAAAGCGCCCAAGCTAAGCCCAAAGGTTCTCTGAGTAAGAACCATTTGATCATCACTTATTCAATGAATGGATGGAATGACTAAAAATCCATAGAAACATTGGTCCTTCGGTCAAAATAAGCATAATTCTGAAGGAAGAAAAATCGTTCGATTTATGACTCGTTGTTTGAAAATTTGTTGGAGTCCGGTCGCGAGGTCTGAATAGTAGGTATGAATCATAGTTCAAATATTTATTGATCTATTCCATATATTCCGTGCTCCAGATACTAGAATGAATATCCGACGAGGTAGAACCATCTCTATCGAGATGACAGACCTATTCTCTGTACTATCAATAGGATCAATTATAACAAGTCACACACTCATATTCCGGAAATACCGAAACAACGGAATTCCACGGTCGAACTACCAGAATGGCCTAGAAATCCGAGTCCTAAGTGATTCATTTTGGATTGAAAAGCTAGGACTTCATGGTTCTTATGGGACCTAACTCATTGAAATTCCATCCAGTAAAACGGAAGAATTATAAATCTCCAAAATAATAGATAGGAATATCGCAAATAGAGCCATTGCGACACCCATGAAGGGGGTAGTTCCCCATCCAGGAGCCACTTTACCATATTCCGAATTCAATGGTTTCAATAAATCCCCTGTAATAGTTCGTCTTGGCCCAGATCTAGAACTACCCTCAACGGTTTGTGTAGCCATAAATCCTATTGCATTGGTTGAGATCTGTTGACTTTGTATACTATTTCGTTGTAAATAAACGATCTTATCGTAGCGTAGATCGATCGTGGTCTTGAAATTATCTAATAATGGAAACAGCAACCCTAGTCGCCATCTCCATATCTGGTTCACTTGTAAGCTTTACTGGGTACGCCTTATATACCGCTTTTGGGCAACCCTCTCAACAACTAAGAGATCCATTCGAGGAACACGGGGACTAGTTGAAATAATGAACCTCCCATATTGGGGGGCTCATTACTTCAATTGAGATAATGAAAAATCATTTCATCTTTTTAGTCGGAACCTTAGGCGGATCTCGAAAAAAGATAGCGAAAAAAATGATCCCTAAAGTCGAGACTAACAGGAATGTATAAACCAATGCTTCCATAGATTCGATCGTGGTTTACAATTATAGCTTCCACACCTATTCATTTGGGATCATTTCCCAGATAAAGAAAGGGCAAGAGTCAAAGAAAAGGCGATGATGAAAATCAAGATTTCTCCAATCCCTTATGTCAAATCAAAAAAAAATCAAATAGAGGCGAAAGATACCAGAGCAATGTTGTATCAGACTACTTGTCTCTTTGTAGTTGGATCTCCAAGTTTTTGGAATGCCCCAAATTCCACTTGAGCATCCAAATCTGGGTCAATACCAGCAAAAACATCTCTGAACAAGGTTCTAGCGCCATGCCAAATGTGTCCGAAAAAGAAGAGCAAAGCAAACGTAGCATGTCCAAAAGTGAACCAACCTCTTGGACTGCTACGAAAAACACCATCGGATTTCAAAGTAGCACGATCTAATTCAAAAATTTCACCCAATTGGGCACGTCTAGCATATTTTTTCACAGTAGCGGGATCACTATAACTGACTCCATTGAGTTCGCCACCATAGAACTCAACAGTTACACCTACCTGTTCGACACTATACTTTGATTCTGCCCTTCTAAAAGGAACATCGGCTCTCACAATTCCGTCTCCGTCTACCAAAACTACTGGAAATGTTTCAAAAAAAGTAGGCATACGACGTACAAAAAGCTCATGCCCTTCTTTATCTCTAAAGATGGGGTGTCCTAACCATCCAACAGCTATTCCATCCCCGTTATCCATTGAGCCTGCTCTGAATAATCCCCCTTTCGCCGGATTATTACCGATGTAATCATAAAAAGCTAATTTTTCGGGAATTTTAGACCAAGCTTCCGACAAACTCAGATTTTCGGCTAGCCCGGCACCAACCCTTCGATATATTTCTTGCTGGAAGTATCCCTGATCCCACTGATAACGAGTGGGACCAAATAATTCGATCGGGGTAGTTGCTGAACCATACCACATAGTTCCAGCAACAACGAAAGCTGCAAAAAAGACAGCAGCGATACTACTGGAAAGGACCGTTTCAATATTGCCCATACGTAATCCTTTGTATAGACGTTGGGGCGGGCGGACACTAAGATGGAATAGACCCGCTAATATGCCCAATGTCCCCGCTGCAATATGATGAGAGGCTATTCCTCCCGGAACAAAAGGATCAAAACCTTCCGCGCCCCACGCTGGATTTACAGATTGTACTTTTCCGGTTAGGCCATAAGGATCGGACACCCATATTCCAGGACCATACAAGCCTGTTACATGAAATGCGCCAAACCCAAAGCAAGCCACCCCTGAGAGAAATAAATGAATTCCAAAGATCTTGGGCAAATCCAAAGAGGGTTTTCCCGTACGTTCATCACAGAATATTTCTAGGTCCCAATACACCCAATGCCAGATAGCTGCTAAGAAGCACAAGCCAGAAAACACAATATGTGCCCCGGCCACACCTTCGTAACTCCAAATACCCGGATTCGTTATAGTTCCTCCTGTGATACTCCAACCACCCCATGAATTGTTTATTCCTAAACGAGTCATGAAAGGGATAACGAACATACCTTGTCTCCACATTGGATCAAGAACGGGGTCAGAGGGATCAAAAACTGCTAATTCGTATAAAGCCATCGAACCGGCCCAACCAGAAACTAGAGCTGTATGCATTATATGGACAGAAAGCAACCGACCGGGATCATTCAATACGACGGTATGAACACGATACCAAGGTAAACCCATGGAAATACCCCTTTATCAAAGAAAAAATAGACACTATGTAACTTTATCGCATTGGAAAAGACTATGCTATGGACCTCACCTTTTCAGTGGATTATCCCGAAGCAAGGGTTAATATTTATTTCGTTCCGTTGGTAATAATTGAACAATTCTGTTCGTAGGAACAAAGAGAAGCAGATCTATTCTATACCCAATAAGTACCAATACGCAATGGGGGCTGGTCCCATTTTTTGTGAGCGAATGCATAGATACTTGTTCATCATTCAAACGATCCATTCGTAAGAATTTTTCTTTATTCATTCTGTCTTCCTCCATGAACCTTCGAATCTATGGATAAAATACGATAAACGGCAATATTATGAAGACAATAAACCCGTTGTTACGTTTCCACATCAAAGTGAAGTATAGTACTTAACCTCTTTTTCTTTAATTTAATGCCCATTGGTGTTCCAAAAGTACCTTTTCGGAGTCCTGGAGAGGAAGATGCAGTTTGGGTTGACGTATAGTGCGACTTGTCAGACATATTGGGTCATATGGGATTTCCCCGTTCTCTCCCCCGATGGAGATATCCTCTCTTTCGCCCAAGAAAGATTGATTGAACCATCAATAATTCGGAGCGTGAAGTGCAATTAGATCAATTTATTGGGGGATCCATATTATCAATTAGAAGAATTTATGGTTGGCTTGGACCAATAAAATGAAGTATACAGGCTCCGTTCAGAAAATACCAAATTGGTAATCTATGTATGATTACCACTCGTATCATAAATGATTCCTTTATACCATATGAGTGATCTCATACTGCCAATCAATGGAGTAATATGATGAATACATCATATATTGGGCGGAAGACATGAAACGAATTGAAAAAAAAAAAAGAAGTCGTAGCAAAAAGAAGTGGTACTGAGATTATTTGTCCTATATGTGCAAATAGAATTCGGGCAGATCTTTACCCGGAGTAGAGCATAAACCTAAAAGAATTGAAGAGGCCCATTCAGGAACAAGAAAATTACATCGTGATTTGGATCTCGATGAAACAATACATCAATGAGAGGTTAGTTCGATAAGTTCAGTGAATTCTAGGGAAGCAAGTCAAGTCAAAACTCATGTTTCTTGAAAAATGGAAGAAAAAGCCCCTTCGTTAGGAAAAACCCTGCTACGAAAAGAGAAAAGGGCTGGAATCGACACATTGATTCTTTTTTTGTTTCGCAATTTTTATTTTTTGAACCGTATGCATCCAAAGGTGCGTGTACGGTTCCTAAAGGATACAACTTTGTCCTAATCAACCGACTTTATCGAGAAAGATTACTTTTTTTAGGCCAAGAGGTTGATAGCGAGATCTCGAATCAACTTGTTGGTCTCATGGTATATCTCAGCATAGAGGATGATACCAGGGATCTTTATTTGTTTATAAACTCTCCCGGCGGGTGGGTAATACCAGGAATATCTATTTATGATACTATGCAATTTGTGCCACCAGATGTGCATACAATATGCATGGGATTAGCCGCTTCAATGGGATCTTTCATCCTGGTCGGAGGAGAAATTACCAAACGTCTAGCATTCCCTCACGCTTGGCGCCAATGAGTTTTTTATTTGAGAGAAAAAGAAGACTATGCCTTCGCCATATGGAATATAAATAATAAGTAATAATAGCATGGCACTTCGAGTTCGATATGAGCAAACCATTCTCGTTTTTTCATAACATGAGATTATGTATCGAGATAGTAGTATGAAACAAAGGTTATTTCCGATTTGATCTTATGTATCGGGGTTCCATTTCAGCGTCACAAACCTTTTTGCTTCCACACCAGAAGTCTCTTTCCGATATTTATGTTATGAAAGAGTATGAAAAAAAAAGATTCTTTCTTCCTTATTTGATCAGATCAAAAAGAAACTTTGGGATTGCTGAATCTCAGACGAGATAAATATATAAAGCAACGGAACCATCATAGTATTTTTTGACTCCTACGAAAGGAAGGATGGTAAATGGATCATTCAACGATCTGGGTCTGATGGATTCTATTTGTCTCTTTCTTTGATGGAAGGGAAAAAGAAATTCCATTGCAGAGCCGTATGCAATGCACAAAAGATGCCTGTACGGTTGTTCAATTCTATCTTTTTCTTCTTGTTTGTTATTCTTTATACCTTCCTTTCGCCCGATCATGCGAGATAGAGGAATCGTTTATTATGTTATATCATCAGGGTTATGATCCACCAACCTGCTAGTTCTTTTTATGAGGCACCCACAGGAGAATTTATCCTGGAAGCGGAAGAACTACTGAAACTCCGCGAAATCCTCACAAGGGTTTATGTACAAAGAACGGGCAATCCTTTATGGGTTGTATCCGAAGACATGGAAAGAGATGTTTTTATGTCAGCAGCAGAAGCCCAAGCTCATGGCATTGTTGATCTTGTAGCGGTCGAAAATACCGGGGATTTCGCATAAATCCGTGATTCCATTTCGAATCATAATTCGAATGAACCGTGATTTGATCTTTTATCTTCTTACCCGGGTAAAATAAAATAGTAAATGGAAGTAATTCATAATCATCCGGTTAGGATCGATCTAAACCAGCCCATTCTGTATACGATTCAGCATGCCAACTATTAAACAACTTATTAGAAACACAAGACAGCCAATCAGAAATGTCACGAAATCCCCAGCTCTTCGAGGATGTCCTCAGCGTCGAGGAACATGTACTAGGGTGTATGTGCGACTCGTTCAGATCATGAGCTAGAACAAATGAGACGATTTTTCCAGTCTCAATGACCAGTACCAATGAATGGGATAGAATGGAAGAACTCCATTCACTATCTAAAAATAAAGATCTATCATATACCTCTATTGTGTATGGAATTTATGGTTTCCATTGGTGCAAATCCAATCACCTCGATTTGAGATGAAAAGCAATTCTCCATTGGTAGCAAATGGTTATCCATTAAGCGGGGGAAATGGTATTTAAGAAGCAGAAATATTATGCTCCTACTCTTGCAAGAACGGACTAACAGGGTCAGCTACCTAGCCAACCTTCATAATTAAATGCCGTCACTGTATGAATAGATCTCATTGTGAAAAGACCTATTACTGGATAATTCATGGGTAGAGCCAAAGAGTGTGAACTGTACAAGTTACCAATAACATTGATTAAATGAGGGAAGGGGCTCCGGTGTATAGAGAGGGCCTCACCGTTTAAGAAGTAACCATAGAAACGATGGAAGCCACTATTTATTTATTTATCCATTTACATTTACTACCTATTTATTTTATACCTATTTTATACCAAATATCGGTAAAATTTCTTATTTTGAGGTGAAATAAATGCCTGGAAGAAATAAAAAATCGTGGTTGGGAAGGTCATAGTAGCAAAAGCCATTGGAATTTTTATTTTATACATCGGAAGAATCCGTTTTGTTATTAATAAATCAGGAGAGGGGAAAAGAATGACTGAAAGAAAAGAAATCGATTAGTTATTCATCAAAGTTTAATTTGATTCAATGACCAGAGTTAGACGAGGATATATAGCTCGGAGACGTCGAACAAAAATTCGTTTATTTGCATCAACCTTTCGAGGGGCCCATTCAAGACTTACTCGAACTATTACTCAACAGAAAATGAGAGCTTTGGTGTCCACTCATCGGGATAGAGGCAGGCGAAAGAGAGATTTTCGTCGTTTGTGGATCACTCGGATAAATGCAGTAACTCGTGAGAATAGGGTATCCTATAGTTATAGTCGATTAATACATGATCTGTACAAGAGGCAGTTGCTTCTTAATCGTAAAATACCTGCACAAATAGCTATATCAAATAGGAATTGTCTTTACATGATTTCCAATGAGATCATCAAATAAGGAGATTGGAAGGAATTCACCGGAATGATTTAAACGGAGTTCCCCGGAGAATGACCTCCGGGAAGGTAGAGTAGAAATTAATATGATAAGATAAGTAGTAGGAATGAACGAACACGTTTCAAAAAAAAAACAGATTTCTTCTTCTCCCATTCTTTTTTTTATTCTATTACGACGCAACAATCAAATCTCTCGGCTTTTTCGAACAAAACATCAATCAATCTGATTTTGAATTCCAATTAGAGTTGTTTTGATTCAATTGAGGAGTAGGCCTATTTATTTCTGGTTCTAGGACCAGTAGTTCTAGGGATCGACTCGGTTTTCTCAAATTGTTTCTCATTATTAAGAAAAGGTAACGAAGATAAAATACGAGCTTGTTTTATAGCGATAGTAATTAATCGTTGTTGTTTCAAGGTCAATCTATTCACTCGTCTAGATAATATTTTTCCCTGTTCACTAATAAATTGACTAATTAAACTCATGTTTCTATAATCAATTCGATCCCCCGATCCAATTGGGGGCAAACGCCTACGAAAAGATCGCTTGGATTTACGAAAGAGTCGCTTGGATTTATCCATGGTTTATTCCTTATCTCTAAAATCCCATTTCTTCATTCATTTCGGATCCGACCGAAATAGGACTTGATTTGTTTATATATATATAATTTCTTCCTGTTCCTTGGAAGGATGGTACACGTGTTCCGTTCGATCTATTTCTTTATCTCCCCATGAATCGTATGCTTGTAACAATAAGGACAGAATTTTCTCAATTCCAATCGACTAGGTGTATTGTGTCGATTCTTTTGAGTAATATATCTGGAAGTGCCTCGCGATTCTTTATTGAAATCATTTCGGACACAACTGGTACATTGCAAAATAACTATTCCTCTGACATCTTTACCCTTGGCCATGAACCTCCTTTGGATTCACTCAATTCTTCTATTTTCGATCCGAACCGAAGAAGAAGAAAGGAACGAAAAATAAATAGAAAATAGGTTGCTAACTCGAAATCCAATTATGAAAGATTTCGTTGCAATCAATAAAGTAATAAAATCATAAGTAATACAATTATTTCTAACTATTCATTATTCCTAATCCCAGCATTTCATTTACTATCTTATATGATCTCGAACAGCCTGCCCTAGACCCCATTTCTATTTCTGTTCTACCTCTATTAATTCTATCCTGAACCCGAGTTTGACTGAGGTTCAATCCACTTTTATTCTTTCTCTTTCCTTCCTATCCTAAAGAACTGAAAAAAAAGGGGGGGGGGGTTGGTCACAGAGAATTTATTGTATCTCTAATCTTCTTCATTCATCCATTCCCATATCAGTAACTAGAATGAAAAAAAGGGGAATACCAACGCATCTGGGAATAAACGATTGATCTCTATCAATAGACCTGCTAAAGACCCAAACCATAGAGTAGTTAGCACAGGTGCCACGGAGAGATATGTTTTTATATCTCGCATTGAAAATCCTCCTTCTTTATTGGAATACATATATGATCAGATGCATATGTAGTTAAAGATCACTTGTATTTGTACGCGGAATCCCTAACTAAAATGGATATGTACAATGATCCGGTAGATGAGATCCACTTGTACCTAAAACAGAAAAAGATGACCCCCTCTTCCTGAGCATTACCGATAAATATTAATTCTTTTATACGTTAGGTTTCATATGTATATAATTCTTTTATTATATGAGATATGAGACCAAAAAGAAGAAATGGCAAGAGAAATTGTATATAGATAGAGGAAATAACGATGTGGAAAACAAGACAGGGATTCTCTACAATGACACTGTACAACAATTAAAAGGGATGTAGCGCAGCTTGGTAGCGCGTTTGTTTTGGGTACAAAATGTCACGGGTTCAAATCCTGTCATCCCTACCTATTATTTTTCCTATGGCCAGTAACGAGGGGTCAATTGAGATCGATGAAAATTGGACATAATCTTTTATTTTATGATACTATATGCAATGCATGCAAAATGTATTGGGGGTACAAAAAGAATCCTTTTCTTGACAGTCGTATCTGCTGTCATAAGAAAGCGCTCTTAGTTCAGTTCGGTAGAACGTGGGTCTCCAAAACCCGATGTCGTAGGTTCAAATCCTACAGAGCGTGATTCTGTTCTTTTAATGTCGAATCACAATAAAACAACTTCACTAACTTGAACTGCAACCTGAATTTGACCCCCTGCAGATTAAGGAGGAGGTCAATCAAAAAAAAAAAAGATGTTACTCAATCAAAGGTCCAACTGATCACCGCGTCTGTATTGTAAATATGCAGTTACGAATAATCCAGCCAAAGTAATAGGAATTAGACCTAAGACGATTCCAAATAGAAAAACTTCAATCATTTCAATTTATTTGAAAGAGGAGAAAAAGAGAGGTAATATCTATCCCTAAATATTAATCCCAATCTCTCATGAATCTCAATGACCAAGAATTGGCAATTGGCGCGGAAGGAACTATAGAATACCTGGAATCTCACAGAAATATTTATTTT